AGCTGTAATTGTACGGACCCGCAAAGAACTCAAACGTGACAACGGTATGATAATACGATATGATGACAATGCTGCGGTTATTATTGATCAAAAAGGAAATCCAAAAGGAACTCGAGTTTTTGGTGCAATCGCTCGAGAATTGCGACAATTAAACTTTACAAAAATCGTTTCATTAGCTCCCGAGGTATTATAAACCACTAGAATAGTAGATTTTTTGAATGAAATTGAGTAGTAGATTGTGTATCACGTATATACCTTTCCTTTTTACAAAAAAAAGAATAAACTAAGAAAAGCATGTTGATTATATCCAAATTCGGAGCACCACAAATTTTAGGGCATCATGAGTAGGGACACCATTGCCGATATAATAACCTCGATACGAAATGCTGACATGAATAGAAAGGGAACGGTTCGAATAACATCGACTAAAATCACGGAAACCCTTGTTAAAATACTTTTACGAGAAGGTTTTGTCGAAAACGTGAGGAAACATCAAGAAAAAAATAAATATTTTTTGGTTTTAACTCTACGACATAGAAGGAATAGGAAAGGACCATATACAAAATTTTTAAATTTAAAACAGGTCAGTCGCCCGGGTCTACGAATCTATTCTAATTATCAACGACTTCCTAGAATTTTAGGTGGAATGGGGATTCTAATTCTTTCTACCTCTCGAGGTATAATGACAGACCGAGAGGCTCGACTAGAAAGAATTGGCGGAGAAATTTTATGTTATATATGGTAATTCCTATGATATACGAATTGGATCCGAAATTTCTTATTTTTGACCAAAAGAAAAAGGGCGGGTTGTCTAATATCACTCCTCCTCCATCCGTTGAAACTTTAAAGGGGTTTTACCTGGAATGAAAGAAGAAAAATCGATTCATGAAGGTTTAATTATTGAATCACTTCCTAACGGCATGTTCCGGGTTCGTTTAGATAATGAGGATCTGATCCTAGGTCATGTTTCGGGAAGGATACGGCGTAGTTTTATACGAATCCTGCCGGGGGATAGAGTTAAAATTGAAGTAAGCCGTTATGATTCAACCAGAGGACGTATAATTTATAGACTCCGTAACAAGGATTCAACCGATTAAGTTGCTTTTCCACTTCTACATTCCGGAATACGAGAAAATTTCAAGAAACTTATTTTCTTCCAAGAAACAGATTCAGAATTCAAATAAGGAATGAAAAATATGAAAATAAGAGCCTCCGTTCGTAAAATTTGTGAAAAATGTCGCCTAATTCGTAGGCGGGGACGAATTATAGTAATTTGTTCCAACCCGAAACATAAACAACGACAAGGATAATAAGTCTACTAATAAAGTAGACTTTCTAACGGACGCGATGTACAAATGATGTACAAAAAAAGAAAAATTTTGTTTTGACATGAAATGGATATTTCCATATATCTCTGACTCATATTTATGAGACAATAAAATATGGCAAAACCCATACCAAGAATTGGTTTACATAGGAATAGGCGTATTAATTCACGTAAGAGTGCACGTAAAATACCAAAGGGGGTTATTTATGTTCAAGCCGGGTTCAACAATACCATTGTGACTGTTACAGATGTACGAGGTCGAGTGGTTTCTTGGGCCTCCGCCGGCACTTGCGGGTTCAAAGGGGCAAAAAGAGGGACACCGTTTGCTGCTCAAACTGCAGCAGGAAACGCTATTCGTAAAGTCGTCGAGCAAGGTATGCAACGAGCAGAAGTCATGATAAAGGGTCCTGGTCTCGGAAGGGATGCAGCATTACGAGCTATTCGGAGAAGCGGCATATTGTTAAGTTTTGTACGCGATGTAACCCCCATGCCACATAATGGCTGTCGACCCCCTAAAAAAAGACGTGTGTAAAAAAAAACTAAGCATTGGAGGGATTTCAAGAGAAATAAATGACTCAACGATCTAATCTATTATCTATAATATTACTATGGTTCGAGAGAAAATAAGAGTATCTACTCGGACACTGCAGTGGAAGTGTGTTGAATCAAGAACAGATAGTAAACGTCTTTATTATGGACGCTTTATTCTATCTCCACTTATGAAAGGTCAAGCCGACACAATAGGAATTGCGATGCGCAGAGCTCTGCTTGGAGAAATCGAAGGAACATGTATTACACGCGCAAAGTCTGAGAAAATACCACACGAATATTCTACTATGATAGGTATTCAAGAATCCGTATATGAAATTTTAATGAATTTGAAAGAAATTGTATTGAGAAGCAATTTATATGGAACCTGTGATGCGTCTATTTGTGTTAGGGGACCTGGATGTGTAACTGCTCAAGATATCATATCACCACCTTATGTGGAAATCGTTGATACTACACAACATATAGCTAACTTGACGGAACCAATAGATTTGCGTATTGGATTAAAACTCGAAAGGAGTCGCGGATATCGTATAAAAACGCCAAATAACTTTCAAGACGGAAGTTTTCCGATAGATGCTGTATTCATGCCTGTTCGAAATGTGAATCATAGTATTCATTCGT